AACTATATAAAGCAGCCACCCCAACACCACCCTCACCTATTAAACCCAACTCATCATTATCATATATAACTCACCCACCAACATTATCTATGCCCACTACTACCTCTATTCCATCATACTCTCCCATAATCAAGCCGACTCCACCCTCTAATAAAACCCCCATCACCATAAATATTAACAGAACCCAATTAGACATTCAAGTCTCTGGGTACTCTTCAGAAGCCATAGCCGCAGTATAACCAAAAACTACAAGCATACCACCTAAATAAATCAAAAACACCATAAAACCTAAAAACGATCCACCAAACCCTAACACCGCTAAACAACCAGAACACCCACTAATAACCAAACAAAGACCCCCATAAATAGGAGAGGGTTTTAATGACACACCCAAACAACCCAGCACAATTAAAGAACTTAAAACATAAATATATTCTATCATAATTTCTACATAGACTCTAACTATGACCGATGACATGAAAAACCACCGTTGTAATTCAACTATAGAAACCTAATGAAAAATTTACGGAAAAATCACCCGCTACTTAAAATTGTTAATCACTCATTTATTGACCTCCCAACCCCATCCAACATCTCGTCTTGATGAAATTTTGGGTCACTACTCGGTGTATGCCTAATAATTCAAATTCTGACTGGCCTATTCCTAGCCATACACTACACATCAGACACAACCACAGCATTCTCTTCGGTTGCCCACATTTGCCGAGACGTGAACTACGGATGATTAATCCGCTATCTCCACGCCAACGGAGCCTCCATATTCTTTATCTGCCTTTTTATCCACGTAGGTCGAGGAATCTACTACGGCTCCTATGTCCTCTCAGAAACCTGAAACATCGGCATCATCCTATTCCTTACAACTATGGCAACAGCATTCGTAGGGTATGTACTACCATGAGGACAAATATCTTTCTGAGGGGCTACTGTAATCACAAACCTCCTCTCAGCAATCCCCTACATCGGAAGCACCCTTGTCGAATGAATTTGAGGGGGCTTCTCAGTTGATAAAGCCACCCTAACCCGCTTCTTCGCCTTCCATTTTATTCTGCCTTTTATCATCACAGCTTTCGCTTTAGTCCACCTACTATTCCTCCACGAGACAGGATCTAACAACCCATCGGGCTTAAACTCAGACTCCGACAAAATCCCATTCCACCCCTACTACACAATCAAAGATCTCCTGGGCATCTTCCTCCTATTATCAGCTCTCATAATTTTAGCCCTATTTTTCCCAGATGTCCTCGGGGACCCAGACAATTTTACCCCAGCAAACCCTCTCAACACTCCAGCACACATTAAGCCAGAGTGGTATTTCCTATTTGCTTACACCATCCTTCGATCTATTCCCAACAAGCTTGGAGGCGTATTAGCCCTTATCCTCTCTATTCTCATTTTAGCAACTTTCCCACTACTGAATGTTTCCAAACAACACGGTTTAATTTTCCGACCTATCACACAAACCATTTACTGAACTTTTATTGCTAACCTTCTCGTACTTACATGAATTGGGGGCCAACCCGTTGAGTACCCATTCACAACAATTGGACAAATCGCATCAATCACATACTTCACTATTATTATCATTTTAATGCCAGTCTCCAATACCATCGAAAACAATATCATCAAACTCTAGCTTGGCCTCGATAGTATAAAAGACTATTACTCTGATCTTGTAAATCAGCAATGAAGACCTAACAGAACTTCTCGTGGCACAGAGTTTTGTCAAGAAGAGAAGCTAAGCTCCTGCCACCGGCCCCCAAAGCCGGCGTTCTGCACTAAACTACTTCTTGCCGACGCATTTGTACATAAAAATATTTAGTCCATTATACATATATGTATATCGTACATTAAATTATATTCCCCTAGCATATAAGCACGTAACATATAATTAATGTTCTAGAACATTAATAATCCATTAACATAAAACTATTTCCCCATGCCTATTATATAGTACTTTTTATTAATGTTTCTTAGACATATCTGTGTTATTATACATACCCCTACTTCTCACACCAACCTGACTAGTTCCATGTCCACCACATGTCTATCCCCTGCTCCATTTGGTCTCTAGTTCTACCATCCTCCGTGAAACCAGCAACCCGCCCACTCATACTTCTCTTCTCGCTCCGGGCCCATACCACTTGGGGGTGACTAATCTGAAACTTTATCAGACATCTGGTTCTTACTTCAGGGCCATTAACTGGTTCATCGTCCATACGTTCCCCTTAAATAAGACATCTCGATGGTACGGGTCTAATCAGCCCAAACCAACATAACTGTGGTCTCATACATTTGGTATTTTTATTTTTTCGGATGCCTTCCTCAACATAGCCGTCAAGGCATGAAGGTCAGCCCACCCTTAAATTGGTACCTTCTAGTTAAGGATCATTAGTCCCCATAAACCAGATCATCTTAAGCATATTGATGAATGCTCGATTGACATACAACCCAATTTAATTATACCCCCCCCTTAAAGACCTTACCCGCCCTGGATTTAAACCAAACCCCCTACCCCCCACCTCTCTTGACAAACCCCAAAAACAAGACCACCTCCCGACCATTCTAATAGTGCAGCAAACTTGACTTAAATTTTAGTACCTGGCAAAAATCCTACTTACCAACTTATTATTTCCACATGCCTTCCCGACCATTCTAATAGTGCAACAAACTTGACTTAAATTTTAGTACCTGGTAAAAATCCTACTTGCCAACCTATCAAATCTCAAATACAATCTCACACTATTACTTTCAGGCACATTTTATTATTAAGCCTAAACCCACGTTAATGTAGCTTAATACCAAAGCAAGGCACTGAAAATGCCTAGATGGATTATCTTAATCCCATAAACACATAGGTTTGGTCCTAGCCTTATAATTAGTTGGAGGTAAGATTACACATGCAAAAATCCCTATACCTGTGTCAAATCCCCCAGAATTTCACCCAAATTCTAAGGAGAGGGCATCAAGTACATAATTAATATAGCTAAAGACGCCTTGCCAAGCCACACCCCCACGGGACCCAGCAGTGATAAAAATTAAGCAATAAACGAAAGTTTGACTAAGCTATACCTCTAAGGGTTGGTAAATTTCGTGCCAGCCACCGCGGTCATACGATTAACCCAAATTAATTATTTATCGGCGTAAAACGTGCACACAGAGCTACTCAAATAGAATTAAAAACTAATCAATATGTGAAAATTCATCATTTCTATTAAAATCAATGACGAAAGTAATTCTAATACCCTCAATGCACGATAGCTAAGACCCAAACTGGGATTAGATACCCCACTATGCTTAGCCCTAAACTTCAATAATTCAATAACAAAACTATTTGCCCGAGAACTACTGGCCACAGCTTAAAACTCAAAGGACTTGGCGGTACTCTATATCCACCTAGAGGAGCCTGTTCTATAATCGATAAACCCCGCTACACCTTACCATTTCTTGCTAATTCAGCCTATATACCGCCATCTTCAGCAAACCTTAAAAAAGAACATAAGTAAGCAGGAAAATCAACCATAAAAACGTTAGGTCAAGGTGTAGCCCATGGAATGGAAAGCAATGGGCTACATTTTCTACAAAGAACACCTACGATACTCTTTATGAAACTAAAGAACAAAGGAGGATTTAGTAGTAAATTAAGAATAGAGTGCTTAATTGAATAGAGCAATGGAGTACGCACACACCGCCCGTCACCCTCCTCAAACTAAATAAATAGAATATACATATATAAAACCGTCTAACAAATTTATTAGAGGAGGTAAGTCGTAACACGGTAAGCATACTGGAAGGTGTGCTTGGAACAACCATAATGTAGCTTATATCACAAAGCACCTGGCCTACGCCCAGAAGAATTCACAGTATGAACGTTATGAACTAACTCTAGCCCTACACCCAATCAATTAAACTATTTTATCACATAAACCAAACCATTCATACACTGAAGTATTGGCGAAAGAAACTTTCAGCAGGAGCTATAGAGAAAGTACCGCAAGGGAAAGATGAAATAACAACAATTAAAGTACTAATAAGCAAAGATTAAAACTTGTACCTTTTGCATAATGAGTTAGCCAGAATACTTCTAACTAAGAGACCTTCAGCTAGAAACCCCGAAACCAAACGAGCTACCCAGGAGCAACCATCAGGGTGCACCCCTCTATGTAGCAAAATAGTGGGAAGACTTCCGGGTAGAGGTGAAAAGCCTACCGAGCTTGGTGATAGCTGGTTACCCATCAAATGAATTTCAGTTCAACTTTAAGTTTACCACACGGACCAGCAACCTAAATGTAATCTTAAAGCATAGTCTAAAGAGGGACAGCCCTTTAGATAACGAACACAACCGCAGGCAGTAAATAAGTTCATATAATAACCATTGTTGGCCTAAAAGCAGCCACCAACAAAGAAAGCGTTCAAGCTCAAAACTTACAAAAACTTAATTCCTCAATCAAAAACAAATTTCTGCCATTTCAAGTGGGTCAATCTATTTATTAATAGAAGAGATAATGCTAATATAAGTAACAAGAACACTGTTTCTCCTAGCACAAGCCTATAACAACTCGGATGCCCATTGTTAATTAACATAACTAAATATATAAATAAACATAAACAACATTTTAACTCAACATGTTAACCCAACACAGGAGTGCTGCAAGGAAAGATTAAAAGGAATAAAAGGAACTCGGCAAACACGAGCCCCGCCTGTTTACCAAAAACATCACCTCTAGCATACCAAGTATTAGAGGCACTGCCTGCCCAGTGACTAACGTTCAACGGCCGCGGTATCCTAACCGTGCAAAGGTAGCATAATCACTTGTTCCTTAATTAGGGACTAGAATGAATGGCTAAACGAGGGCTCAACTGTCTCTTATTCCCAATCAGTGAAATTGACCTTTCCGTGAAGAGGCGGAAATCGCACTATAAGACGAGAAGACCCTATGGAGCTTAAATTTCCTAACCTAAGTATATGCTCAATTAACCTACTGGACTAACACCCAAACTACTAGGTTAGTAATTTTGGTTGGGGTGACCTCGGAGAACAAAAAAACCTCCGAAAGACATTAATCTAGACACACAAGTCAAAATAAAACTTCATCCAATTGACCCAATCTTTTTGATCAACGGACCAAGTTACCCTAGGGATAACAGCGCAATCCTATTCAAGAGTTCATATCGACAATCAGGGTTTACGACCTCGATGTTGGATCAGGACATCCCAATGGTGCAGAAGCTATTAAAGGTTCGTTTGTTCAACGATTAAAGTCCTACGTGATCTGAGTTCAGACCGGAGCAATCCAGGTCGGTTTCTATCTATATACGATTTCTCCCAGTACGAAAGGACAAGAGAAATAAAGCCACCTTACCTTAAGCGCTTTAAAACAATACATGAAATTATCTTAATTTAGTACATCCGTCACACACATCCCTAGAAAAGGGATCGCTAGGGTGGCAGAGATAGGAAATTGCATAAGACTTAAAACCTTAGTCCCAGAGGTTCAAATCCTCTCCCTAGCAGTGTATTTTATTAACATTTTATCCCTTCTCATCCCCATTCTCATTGCAATAGCCTTCCTCACATTACTAGAACGAAAATTCCTAGGCTACATACAACTCCGAAAAGGACCCAACATTATTGGCCCCTATGGGACCCTCCAACCATTCGCTGACGCCATAAAACTCTTCATTAAAGAACCCCTACGTCCACTAAACACATCCACAACTTTATTTATTCTTGCCCCCACTCTATCACTATTCCTAGCACTATCCTTATGAATCCCCCTACCAATGCCCCACCCATTACTAAACCTCAATATAGGCATACTATTTATTTTAACAACATCAAGCCTCTCAGTATACTCAATCCTTTGATCAGGATGAGCATCAAACTCCAAGTATTCAATATTTGGCGCCCTGCGAGCAGTAGCCCAAACCATCTCCTATGAGGTAACCATAGCCATTATCCTCCTATCCGCCCTACTAATAAATGGGTCTTTCTCCCTACAGTCCTTAATCTTCACCCAAGAGCCCTTATGACTACTTATCCCTACATGACCACTAGCCATAATATGATTTATCTCCACTCTAGCCGAAACCAACCGAGCCCCGTTTGACCTAACCGAGGGTGAATCAGAACTAGTCTCAGGCTTCAACGTAGAATACGCCGCAGGCCCTTTTGCCCTATTCTTCATAGCAGAGTACATAAATATCATTATAATAAACGCCCTATCAACAACATTATTTCTAGGTGCTTTCCACAACCCACAAACCCCAGAACTCTTTACTATAAACTTTGTTACCAAAACCCTACTCCTGACCTCCCTATTCCTATGAATTCGAGCATCATACCCACGATTCCGATACGACCAACTAATACACCTCTTATGAAAAAACTTTCTTCCACTCACACTAGCCTTCTGCATCTGACACATCTCACTTCCACTATTTTCAGCAAGCGTCGCCCCATACATCTAGAAATATGTCTGATAAAAGAGTTACTTTGATAGAGTAAATCATAGAGGCTACACCCTCTTATTTCTAGGACCATAGGATTTGAACCTATACCTTAGAATTCAAAATTCTAAATGCTACCTAAGCACTTTGCCCTAACGACATAACAGTAAGGTCAGCTAATTAAGCTATCGGGCCCATACCCCGAAAACGTTGGTTTAAACCCTTCCCATACTAATAAATATCCTGGCCATAATTATTATTTATCTAACAATTTTCTTAGGCCCCATAATTACAATATCCAGCAATAACCTATTCCTTATATGGGTGGGCCTAGAGATAAACCTCCTATCCATTATTCCCCTTATAATCTCAAAACACCACCCACGATCCACAGAAGCCGCATCAAAGTATTTCATTACACAAGCCACGGCCTCAATAATCCTCCTCCTATCCATTGTCCTTAACTTTAAACAATTAGGAGTATGAACGATTCACCCACAAACCAACTATCTAACCACACTCGCAATTTTTATTTCACTAGCCATCAAGCTAGGCCTAGCACCCTTCCACTCCTGACTACCCGAAGTAACACAAGGCATCCAACCACATACCGGCCTTATCCTACTTACATGACAAAAACTAGCCCCCGTATCAATTCTCTACCAAATTCACAACCTATTAGACCCCCACATTCTACTACTATCAGCAATAACCTCAATCCTAGTAGGAGCATGAAACGGACTTAACCAAACCCAAATACGCAAAATCATGGCCTACTCATCCATTGCTCACATAGGGTGAATAATATCAATCTGCTCCTACAACCCCAACCTAATACTGCTTAATCTTATTATCTACATGCTTCTTACAACCCCACTCCTTCTAACCATTAACCTTTACTCATCAAACTCCATCTCCTCCCTATCTCTTCTATGAAACAAAATACCCATCCTTCTCCCCACCCTATCCATTATTCTAATATCCACTGGAGGTCTTCCACCCCTAACTGGATTTTTACCCAAATGATTTATCATCTATGAGCTTCTAAAAAATAACTCCGCAACCCTGGCCCTACTAATAGCCATAGTAGCCCTAATTAACCTATTTTTCTACACACGAATTATTTACTCAACAGCCCTAACCACCTTCCCCTCCAACAATAACTCCAAAATAATTGCACAGCTACCCAACAAAAACACCAACATTTTACTTCCAATCACTGCCACCCTAGGCACACTCGCCCTACCACTAACAACTCTACTTGTCACCTAGAAGTTTAGGATAATGAGTCCAAGAGCCTTCAAAGCCCTAAGTAAACCCAACGTTTAACTTCTGCTCAAGGACTGTAAGACTAAATCTTACATCTATTGAATGCAAATCAACAACTTTAATTAAGCTAAGTCCTCATCTAGATTGGTAGGGCTCAAACCTACAAATTTCTAGTTAACAGCTAAATACCCTATTACTGGCTTCAATCTACTTCTCCCGCCTATCAGAAGGAGGGCGGGAGAAGCCTTAGTAGAGTTAATTATCTACAACCTTGAATTTGCAATTCAACGTGAGTTTTCACTTTAAGGCTTGATAAGAAGAGGTCTCGTACCTCTGTATTTAGATTTACAGTCTAATGCTTTACTCAGCCATCTTACCTATGTTAATTAACCGATGATTATTTTCCACTAATCACAAAGATATCGGTACTCTGTACCTTATCTTCGGTGCTTGAGCGGGCATAGTGGGGACAGCCCTAAGCATTCTCATCCGAGCCGAGCTTGGACAGCCTGGTGCCCTGATAGGAGACGACCAAATTTATAATGTAGTTGTCACCGCCCATGCATTTGTCATAATTTTCTTTATAGTTATACCCATAATAATTGGAGGCTTCGGAAACTGATTAGTACCTTTAATGATTGGAGCCCCAGATATAGCATTCCCACGAATAAACAACATAAGCTTTTGACTATTACCCCCCTCATTTCTTCTTCTACTCGCATCATCCATAGTTGAAGCAGGAGCAGGAACAGGATGAACCGTATATCCCCCACTAGCTGGAAATTTAGCCCACGCAGGAGCATCAGTAGATCTTACTATCTTCTCACTACATTTAGCCGGGGTGTCCTCTATTCTAGGTGCCATTAATTTTATCACAACAATTATTAACATAAAACCCCCAGCTATAACACAATACCAAACCCCCTTATTCGTGTGGTCTGTTCTTATTACCGCTGTACTTCTCCTACTCTCACTCCCAGTCTTAGCTGCAGGAATTACTATACTCCTCACAGATCGAAACCTAAACACAACCTTTTTTGACCCAGCTGGAGGAGGGGATCCAATCCTCTATCAACACCTATTCTGATTCTTTGGTCACCCAGAAGTCTATATCTTAATTTTACCGGGCTTTGGAATTATTTCTCACATCGTTACCTACTACTCCGGCAAAAAAGAACCCTTTGGGTATATAGGCATAGTATGAGCTATAATATCAATCGGATTTCTCGGATTCATTGTATGGGCTCACCACATATTCACAGTTGGCCTAGATGTAGATACGCGAGCCTACTTTACGTCTGCCACCATAATCATTGCTATTCCAACTGGGGTCAAAGTATTTAGCTGACTGGCCACCCTCCATGGCGGGAATATCAAATGATCCCCAGCCATATTATGAGCCCTAGGCTTTATCTTTCTATTTACAGTAGGAGGCCTCACCGGAATTGTATTGTCCAACTCCTCCCTCGACATTGTCCTCCATGATACCTACTACGTTGTAGCCCACTTCCACTATGTCCTATCAATAGGAGCCGTGTTCGCTATTATAGCAGGATTTGTTCACTGATTTCCACTATTTACAGGGTATACCTTAAACGACATATGAGCTAAAACTCACTTTGCTATTATATTTGTCGGTGTCAACATAACATTCTTCCCCCAACACTTCCTAGGCCTAGCCGGAATACCTCGACGCTATTCAGACTACCCCGATGCCTACACAACATGAAACACAGTTTCTTCCATAGGATCCTTCATCTCACTCACTGCCGTCCTGCTAATAATTTTCATAATCTGAGAGGCCCTAGCCTCCAAACGTGAAGTCCTACATGTAGAACTCACCACAACAAATCTAGAATGACTTCACGGCTGTCCACCCCCATACCACACATTTGAAGAACCTACTTTTGTAAAAGTCAAATAAGAAAGGGAGGATTCGAACCTCCTAAAATTGGTTTCAAGCCAACACCATAACCTCTATGACTTTCTTTATGGGGTATTAGTAAATTTATTACATGACTTTGTCAGAGTCAAATTACAGATTTATCTGTATACCCTACATGGCATACCCCATACAACTAGGTCTCCAAGACGCCACTTCCCCCATTATAGAAGAACTTATAAACTTCCATGATCACACCCTCATAATTGTATTCCTTATCAGCTCGTTAGTTCTATATATTATTACGCTAATACTTACTACCAAATTAACCCACACCAGCACTATAGATGCCCAAGAGGTAGAGACAATTTGAACGATCCTCCCAGCTGTCATTCTTATCATAATTGCCCTCCCATCCCTTCGAATTCTGTATATAATAGATGAGATTAACAACCCAGTACTAACAGTTAAAACCATAGGACACCAATGATACTGAAGCTATGAATATACAGATTATGAAGACTTAGGCTTTGACTCCTACATAATCCCAACAAACGAATTAAAACCAGGCGACCTACGTCTTTTAGAAGTAGATAATCGAGTTGTTCTCCCAATAGAAATACCCATCCGCATGCTTATCTCCTCTGAAGACGTCCTCCACTCATGAGCTGTTCCATCCCTAGGCTTAAAAACCGATGCCATCCCAGGACGTCTAAACCAAGCTACAATCTCATCCAACCGCCCTGGCTTATTCTACGGACAATGCTCAGAAATCTGCGGTTCTAACCACAGCTTCATACCGATTGTTCTAGAAATAGTACCACTGAAACACTTCGAAAACTGATCCTCATCCCTGATTTAATCCCATTATGAAGCTTAAAGCGTTAACCTTTTAAGTTAAAATTAGAGAGCAAGCCGCTCTCCATAATGATAATGCCTCAACTAGACACATCCACATGATTCATCACAGTAATCTCTTCCTTCATCACTTTATTTATCCTAATACAACTTAAAATTAGCTCACAGAACTTCCCACTAAACCCCACACCCAAATCTATTCAAACAGCAAAACCTAAAACCCCTTGAAAAACAACATGAACGAAAATTTATTTGCCTCTTTCACTACCCCAACAATAATAGGACTACCAATCGTCATTCTCATTATTATAATCCCACCCATAATAATCACCTCATCTACACGAATCTCAACCAACCGCCTACTTACCTTTCAACACTGACTAACTAAAATCATTACAAAGCAAATAATAACAATTCACTCCACAAAAGGTCGCACATGATCCCTCATACTCCTATCCCTTATTATCTTTATTGGAACCACCAACCTCCTAGGCCTTCTTCCTCACACATTTACCCCCACTACACAACTGTCCATAAATCTAGGTATAGCAATCCCCCTATGAGCTGGAGCAGTAATTTTAGGTTTTCGTCACAAAACAAAATCTTCACTAGCCCACTTCTTACCACAAGGCACTCCCCTATCCCTGATTCCAATATTAGTCATTATCGAAACCATCAGTCTCTTCATTCAACCAATAGCCCTAGCAGTACGGCTCACAGCTAATATTACTGCTGGACACCTCCTAATTCACTTAATTGGAGGAGCTACCCTAGTCCTCACCTCCATCAACCTCCCAACAGCCCTTATCACATTCATTATCTTAACTATATTAACTATCCTAGAATTCGCTGTGGCCTTAATCCAAGCCTATGTATTTACCCTACTAGTTAGCCTTTACCTACACGACAACACATAATGACCCACCAAACTCATGCATTCCACATAGTAAACCCAAGCCCATGACCCCTCACAGGAGCCCTATCAGCCCTACTTCTCACCTCAGGCCTAGTAACCTGATTTCACTATAACTCAACATCACTAATAATTTTAGGCCTCCTAACTAACTCTCTTACAATATTCCAATGATGACGAGACATTATCCGAGAGGGCACATTTCAGGGCCACCACACTCCCATCGTCCAAAAAGGACTCCGCTACGGAATAATCTTATTTATTATTTCTGAGATCTTCTTCTTCACCGGGTTTTTCTGAGCATTCTACCACTCAAGCCTAGCACCAACTCACGACCTAGGGGGTCTATGACCGCCAACAGGTATTACTCCCCTCAACCCCCTCGACGTCCCTCTTCTTAACACATCAGTTCTCCTAGCATCAGGCGTATCCATTACATGAGCTCACCATAGCTTAATAGAGGGCAAGCGAAAAAACATAAACCAAGCCCTCCTCATTACAATTATTCTAGGAATCTACTTTACTATTCTCCAGGCCTCAGAATACCTCGAAACACCTTTCTCTATTTCAGACGGAATTTATGGCTCTACTTTCTTCATAGCCACAGGCTTTCACGGACTCCACGTAATTATTGGTTCCACATTTCTCCTTATCTGCTTAATTCGCCAACTAAACTTCCACTTTACATCAAAACACCACTTTGGCTTTGAAGCAGCAGCCTGATACTGACACTTCGTAGATGTAGTCTGACTATTCCTGTACGTCTCTATCTACTGATGAGGATCATATTTTCTTAGTATAATTAGTACAACTGACTTCCAATCAGTTAGATCTGGTAACAACCTAGAAGAAAATAATAAACATAATCCTAACTCTATTTATCAATATTGCCCTATCCCTATGTCTTATCTCCATCGCCTTCTGACTTCCACAACTTAACATCTACACAGAAAAAGCAAGCCCATATGAATGTGGCTTCGACCCAATAAGCTCAGCCCGTCTCCCATTCTCAATGAAATTTTTTCTAGTAGGCATTACATTTCTTCTATTTGATCTCGAAATTGCCCTGCTCCTACCTCTACCCTGAGCTGTACACTCTACAAATTCTTATCTTACCATAACAGTATCATTCATGCTAGTATCAACACTAGCCTTAGGCCTAGCTTATGAATGATTAAACAAAGGCCTAGAATGAACTGAATAGTGGTAATTAGTTTAATCAAAATTAATGATTTCGACTCATTAGATCATAATATAATTATGATTACCAAATGACCCCTACAACCTTAAACATACTTCTAGCCTTCCTATTCTCTTTACTAGGCACCCTTATCTTCCGATCCCACTTTATATCAACCCTCTTATGTCTTGAAGGGATAATATTATCCTTATTTACCATAACAACCATCACAGCACTAAATGCCCAATCAATAATTATATATACAATTCCCATTGTTATACTGGTGTTCGCGGCATGCGAGGCAGCATTAGGCCTTGCCCTACTAACCATGATTTCCAACACCTACGGAACAGACCATGTGCAAAACCTAAACCTACTACAATGTTAAAAATCCTATTCCCATCACTTATACTACTACCCCTTACCTGGCTCTCCAGTAACAAAAAGCTGTGAGTAAATGTAACCTCCTACAGCTTCCTTATTAATCTTATTGCCCTTACCTCACTCTGACAAAACAATGAAGGCCTCAACTTCTCTCCCTTATTCTTTACAGATTATCTCTCCACCCCACTACTCATTCTAACTACCTGACTCCTTCCACTTACACTCATTGCAAGCCAAAACCACATAAAAAAAGAAAGCGAACAAAATAAAAAAGTCTTTGTATCCCTTCTAGTTTCCCTTCAAATTCTCCTTATTACCACATTTTCTGTAAACGAAATGATTCTATTCTATATTCTATTCGAATCAACACTAATCCCCACACTCATTATTATTGCCCGATGGGGAAATCAAACGGAACGCCTTAACGCAGGACTTTATTTTTTATTCTACACCCTCATCGGATCCATTCCACTCCTTATTGCCCTAACATGAATTCAAAACTCTATAGGATCACTCAACATCGCCCTCCTTACCACCAACCCCCAATCAATGCGCCCCCTATGATCCAATAGTATCTTATGATTAGCATGTATAATAGCCTTCCTTGTTAAAATACCCATATATGGCATTCACCTATGACTACCCAAAGCCCACGTAGAAGCCCCCATTGCCGGCTCAATAATTCTAGCGGCCATCCTATTGAAGTTAGGTGGCTACGGAATAATACGCATTTCAATTATCCTAGACCCAGTGACCAAAACAATAGCCTCACCCTTCATTCTCCTATCCCTCTGGGGCATAATTATAACTAGCTCAATTTGCCTCCGACAAACAGATTTAAAATCTCTAATTGCCTACTCCTCAGTCAGCCACATAGCCCTGGTCATCGCAGCCATCATAATTCAAACCCCATGAAGCTTTATAGGAGCAACAGCCCTTATGATTGCTCACGGATTTACATCCTCCCTCCTCTTCTGCCTAGCCAACACTAATTATGAACGCACTCACAGCCGAACCATAATTATAGCACGAGGCCTTCAAACAGTATTCCCCTTAATAGCCACATGATGAATTCTCGCAAGCCTAGCAAACTTAGCTATCCCCCCATCAATTAACCTCATCGGAGAACTATTAATTACCATATCCCTATTCTCCTGAGCAAATATAACCATCATTCTTACCGGACTAAACATTCTCATTACATCCTTATATTCTATATATATAATTATCATAACCCAACGAGGAAAAATAACTAACCACATACTCAACCTACAACCATCACAAACCCGAGAACTAACGCTCATAACCCTTCACCTCCTTCCACTGCTCTTCCTAATCCTCAACCCCAAACTAATTCTAGGACCCACTTTATGTAAATATAGTTTATATAAAACTTTAGATTGTGAATCTGACAATAAGAGCTAACACTCTTTATTTACCAAGAAAGAACTGATGAGCTGCTAACTCATTATATCATATCTAACTATATGACTTTCTTACTTTTATAGGATAGAAGTAATCCGTTGGTCTTAGGAACCAAAAATTTGGTGCAACTCCAAATAAAAGTAATAAATTTAATTGCACCCTCAATCATACTCATCCTCCTTCTTCTAGTTACACCAGTACTCACATCCATACTCAATACCAACAAAAACACTAACTTCCCCAACTACGTAACCCTTTCAATCAAATTTTCATTCATTATTAGCCTTATTCCCCTCACCCTATTTCTATACTACAATATCGAAACAATAGTATCCAACTTTCACTGAATTACTATTAACACCATCAAAATTCACGCCAGCTTCAAGCTCGACTTCTTCTGTGTTATTTTTATACCTGTAGCCCTATTTGTAACCTGATCAATCATAGAATTTTCATCATGATATATGCACACAGACCCCCATCTCAATCGATTTATAAAATACTTACTCCTTTTCCTAATCACAATAATTATCCTAACATCAGCCAACAACCTCCTACAATTATTTATTGGCTGAGAAGGGGTAGGAATTATATCATTTCTCCTAATTAGCTGATGATATGGGCGATCAGACGCCAACACCGCAGCCCTTCAAGCAATCCTGTACAATCGAATTGGCGACATCGGCCTAATTCTCTCCATAGCCTGATTTTGCCTCAACTCTAACTCCTGAGACCTTCAACAAATCTTCATAATTAATCAACCCAACACACTTCCCCTAGCAGGCCTCCTAATCGCTGCCACAGGTAAATCAGCACAATTTATACTCCACCCATGGCTCCCATCAGCCATAGAAGGACCCACACCAGTCTCTGCCCTCCTCCACTCCAGCACAATAGTTGTAGCAGGCATTTTCCTTATAATCCGATTCTACCCACTAACTTCAAACAACCCTACTATCCTAACTACCATATTATGTCTAGGAGCCATAACCACCTTATTCACAGCAATCTGTGCCCTAACCCAAAACGACATCAAAAAAATTATTGCTTTCTCTACATCAAGCCAACTAGGCCTGATAATAGTAACCCTAGGCATTAACCAGCCTCACCTAGCCTTTTTACACATTTGCACGCACGCATTCTTCAAAGCCATACTATTTATGTGCTCCGGGGCCATTATCCACAACCTAACAGACGAACAAGACATTCGAAAAATAGGCAACCTATTTAAAACCATACCATTTACATCATCCTGCCTCACTATCGGCTCTCTAGCCCTCACAGGCACTCCCTTCCTAACAGGGTTTTACTCCAAAGACCTAATTATTGAAGCAGCCAACACGTGCTACACCAACGCCTGAGCCCTCACAGTAACACTATTTGCCACCTCCCTTACAGCCGTCTATAGCATACGCATTATTTACTTTTCCCTTATAACTAAACCCCGCTTTCCACCCCTCTTAACCATGAACGAAAACAACCCCCAACTCATCAACCCCATCAAACGTCTAGCCTACGGAAGCATCTTAGCTGGCTTTCTCCTATCTCAAAACATCCCACCTTCCAACATTCAAATCATAACCATACCCCTATATCTAAAAACCACAGCCATCATGGTCACCATCACAGGCTTCATTACAGCCCTAGAACTAAACAAACTTACAAACAACCTTTTACCCGCCAAACCCCTATCAGGCCACTCATTCTCATCATCCCTAGGCTACTTCCCCACGATCATCCACCGCCTAATACCAATCAAACTCCTAAATTCCAGCTATAATACCGCCCTCAACCTCATAGACCTAACTTGACTAGAAAAGGCACTCCCCAAAACCATCGCAACCATTAATATCCAAACTTCAAAAACACTAAGCAACCAAAAAGGACTAATTAAACTCTACTTCATGTCCTTCCTAATTACACTTATATTCTTTCCCATCCTATTACTTACCTAACCCCCTCGAGTAACCTCAATAATAATAAAAACACCTATCAATAAGGTCCAACCGGACACCAACATTAATCAAGCAGAAC